AAAATCATATATCTGCGCGGGCCAATCAATAGTTCAAGTCACACACTCCCATAATCCATCTTCTCTTCGGAGAATCCACTTCAACTATTCGGAGCAAATACAAATAACTAATACAATATTGCGGAGTTGAAGGGAAATATCCAAACACATGTCTTATTCTTTTCAATAATCCATATTTGTAGCAATGAAATACTATTGTTCCTCCCAAAATGATCGATGATTTATTACATTACAAATATCTATGATCCGCCCTCTCTATAAAGGACCAGAAATACCTTGCTTACGTATCATTAGGAAGTGCATTAACATAAATACGGCAGTAAGAAGAGGTAATACAAAAGTGTGTAAACTATAAAAACGAGTCAAGGTAGATTGACCCACACTAGCACTTCCGCGTAATAACTCGACCAGGGGTGATCCTATTACAGGAATAGCGTCAGGTACGCCGGTCACGATTTTTACTGCCCAATAACCAATTTGGTCCCAAGGTAAGGAATAACCAGTTACACCAAAAGATGCGGTCAATACAGCTAGAACCACACCCGTAACCCAAGTTAATTCGCGGGGTTTTTTAAATCCGCCAGTGAGATACACACGAAATACATGCAGGATCATCATTAGGACCATCATACTCGCCGACCATCGATGAACCGATCGGATTAACCAACCAAAGTTAGCTTCAGTCATTATGTATTGAACCGAGGTAAAAGCCTCGGTAACGGTTGGACGATAGTAAAAAGTCATGGCAAACCCCGTAGCTACTTGTACTAAAAAACAAGTAAGCGTAATCCCTCCCAGACAATAAAATATGTTGACATGAGGAGGAACATATTTACTAGTTATATCATCTGCAATCGCCTGAATTTCGAGACGCTCTTCGAACCAATCATATACTTTATTGAGATAGGTAAACCAAGGGAACTCCCCCTCTGAGAACCGTATATGAGAATTTCATCTCGTACAGCTCAAGCAAAAACACCCCAATACTGGTTGCAACGGATATGTAATAGGAAGTTTGAAACATCTTCTTAGTACTCTATTCAATCTTCTCTGAAAATACGAAGGACAAAAAACCCGAAGCTCTTCTTTGTTTTGTGATGATAATGCCAAAATATCAAGTCAGCGCATCCGTCTTTATGTTGATCATTACAGGCCTCTTGAATTTTCTCTGTCTCTATTTTTCTTTTTTTTTTTTTTATTTGTATAAATAATGAGAATATTGATGTAATATTGATAGGAATTCTCTTGTTGAGACCCTATGAGTCGATTGAAACCTCAGATTCATAATAGAACCACGATGATTGAATAAAGCCCCAAGCTAAGCAAAGCACAAGGGTTCTCTGAGTAAGAACCCTTTGATCATCACTTATTCAATGAATAGATGAAATGACTCAAAATCCAGAGAAACTTTTGTCCGTCGGTCAAAAATAGCAAACCAATAAGCATAAAAAGAATTTTGAACGAAGAAAAACCCCTTGATCTATAACTAGAATAGAATTCTAAATGAAATCTTTGAAATTTTTTTGAGTCCGGTCGCGAGGTCTGAATAGTAGGTATGAATCATAGTTCAACTATTTCTTTTCTTGATCTATTTCATTCCATATATTCCGTGCTCCAGATACTAGAATGAATATCCGACGAGGCAGAACCCATCTCTCTCAAGATGACAGACCTATTCTCTGTACTATCAATAGGATCAATTCTAACAAGCCACACACTCATATTCCGGAAATACCGAAACAAAGGAATTCCACGGTCGAACTCCCAGAATTACCTATAAATCCCAGTCCTAAGTGATTCATTTTGGATTGAAAAGCCCGGACTTCATGATTCTTATAGACCTAATTCATTGAAATTCCATCCAGTAAAACGGAAGAGTTATAAATTTCCAAAATAATAGATAGGAATACCGCAAATAGAGCCATTGCGACACCCATCAAAGGGGTAGTTCCCCATCCAGGAGCTACTTTACCATATTCCGAATTCAACGGTTTCAATAAACTTCCTAGACCAGTTTGTCTTGGTCTTGGACCAGATCTAGAATTACTCTCAACGGTTTGTGTAGCCATAAATCCTATTGCATTGATTGAGATCTGTTGACTTTGTATACCATTCCGTTGTAAATAAACGATCTTATCATAGATCCATTGTGGTCTTGAAATTATATATATATAATAATGGAAACAGCAACCCTAGTCGCCATCTTTCTATCTGGTTTACTTGTAAGTTTTACCGGGTATGCCTTATATACCGCTTTTGGGCAACCCTCTCAACAACTAAGAGATCCATTCGAGGAACACGGGGACTAATTGAAGTAAAGTAACAAGCCTCCCAATCCAATATGGGAGGCTTGTTACTTTACTTCAATTGAGATACTCAAAAATCATTTGACCCTTTTAGTTGGAACCTTAGGTGGTTCTCGAAAAAAAATAGCGAAAAAAATGATTCCTAGAGTCGAGACTAAGAGGAATGTATAAACCAATGCTTCCATAAATTCGATCGTGGTTTACAATTATAGCTTCCACACCTGTTCATTTGGGATCATCTCCCAGATAAAGAAAAGACAAGAGTCAAAGAAAAAGCGGCGATTCAAATCAAGATTTCTCTGGTAACCCATGTAAAAGTTAAATCATAAAAATCCAATAGCGGTGAAAGATACCAGATCAATGTTAGATCAGACGACTTGCCTTCTTGTAGTTGGATCTCCAAGTTTTTGGAATGCTCCAAATTCCACTTGAGCATCTAAATCTGGGTCAATACCAGCAAAAACATCTCTGAACAAGGTTCTAGCACCATGCCAAATGTGTCCGAAAAAGAAGAGCAAAGCAAACGAAGCATGCCCAAAAGTGAACCAACCTCTCGGACTGCTACGAAAAACACCATCGGATTTCAAAGTAGCACGATCTAATTCAAAAATTTCACCTAATTGAGCACGTCTAGCATATTTTTTCACAGTTGCAGGATCACTATAACTGACTCCATTAAGTTCGCCACCATAGAACTCAACAGTTACTCCCACTTGCTCGACACTATACTTGGATTCTGCCCTTCTAAAAGGAACATCGGCTCTCACAATTCCGTCTCCATCTACCAAAACGACTGGAAATGTTTCAAAAAAGGTAGGCATACGACGTACAAAAAGCTCGCGCCCCTCTTTATCTCTAAAGATAGGATGTCCTAACCATCCAACAGCGATTCCATCCCCGTTGTCCATTGAGCCCGCTCTGAATAATCCCCCTTTTGCTGGATTATTGCCGATATAATCATAAAAAGCTAATTTTTCGGGAATTTTAGACCAAGCTTCTGCTAAACTCTGATTTTCAGCTAGTCCGGCACCAACCCTTCGATATATTTCTTGCTGGAAGTATCCCTGATCCCATTGATAACGAGTGGGACCAAACAATTCGATGGGGGTAGTTGCTGAACCATACCACATAGTTCCAGCAACTACAAAAGCTGCAAAAAAGACAGCAGCGATACTACTGGAAAGGACAGTTTCAATATTACCCATACGTAATCCTTTGTATAGGCGTTGGGGCGGACGGACACTAAGATGAAATAGGCCCGCTAATATGCCCAACGTCCCTGCTGCAATATGATGAGAGGCTATGCCTCCCGGAATAAAAGGATCAAAACCTTCTACGCCCCACGCAGGACTTACGGATTGTACTTTTCCAGTTAGTCCATAAGGATCGGACACCCATATTCCAGGACCATACAAGCCTGTTACATGAAATGCACCAAACCCAAAGCAAGCTAACCCTGATAGAAATAAATGAATTCCAAAAATCTTGGGCAAATCCAAAGAAGGTTTTCCTGTACGTTCATCGCGGAATATTTCTAGATCCCAATACACCCAATGCCAAATAGCTGCCAAGAAGCACAAGCCAGAAAACACAATATGTGCCCCGGCCACACCTTCGTAACTCCAAATACCGGGATTTGTTACAGTCCCTCCTGTGATACTCCAACCACCCCAAGAATTGGTTATTCCTAAACGAGTCATGAAGGGTATAACGAACATACCCTGTCTCCACATTGGATCAAGAACGGGGTCAGAGGGATCAAAAACTGCTAATTCGTATAGAGCCATTGAACCAGCCCACCCGGAAACTAGAGCTGTATGCATTATATGGACAGCAAGCAACCGACCGGGATCATTCAATACGACGGTATGAACACGATACCAAGGCAAACCCATGAAAATACCCCTTTGAAAAATAGACACTATGTAACTTTATCACATTGGAAAAGACTATGCTATATACTTACGCTTTTTAGTGGATTATTTCGCAGCAAGGGTTCATATTTATTTTATTCCATTTTGTTGGTAAGGTAATAATGGAACAATTCTGTTCGTAGGAACAAAGAAAAGCAGATCTATTCTATACCCGATAAGTACCAATACGCAATGGGGGATTCGTCCCATTTTCTATGAGCGAATGCATAGAAACTTGTTCATCGTTCGAACGGACCGACCCAGTTGTAAGACTTTTCCTTTATCCATTTCGTCTTCTTTTCAATCTTATGAAAACAATAAACTCATTGTTACGTTTCCACATCTCCACATCAACATTGTTACGTTTCCACATCAAAGTGAAATCTAATCCTTAACTCTTTTGTCTTTCATTTGATGCCTATTGGTGTTCCAAAAGTGCCCTTTCGGAGTCCGGGAGAGGAGGATGCAGTTTGGGTTGACGTATAGTGCGACTTGTCAGACATATTGGGTCATATGGGATTTCCCCGTTCTCTCCCCCGATCGAGATACCCCCGCTTCGCCAAAAAAATTGATTGAACCATCAAGAATTTGGAGCGTGAAGTGCAATTAGATCAATTTTTTGAGGATCAATTCAATATTATCAATTATCAGAATTTATGGTTGGCTTGATTGGACCAATAAAATGAAGTATCCAGGCTCCGTTTAGAAAATAACACTCAATTGTTAATATGGGTATGATTTATGATTACCACTTGTATCATACATAAACGATTCCTAATTTATAACAAATGAGCGATCTCAAACTGCCAATCAATGAAAAAAAAAGAATATGATAACTACATCAAAAATTTGGCGGAAGGAAGACATGAAAGGAATTGAAAAAAAAAAAGTCGTATCAAAAATAAGTGGTATTGGGCTCATTTGTCCTATATGTACAAATCAAAATCGGTTGGATCTTTACCCGGAGTAGAGCATAAACCTAAAAAAATTGAAATTGAAAAAGCCCATTCAGGAACAAGAAAATGACATCGTAATTAAATTTGGAGATGAAACAATGCATCAATGAGAGGTTAATTTGATAAGTTTATAGAAGGTATAAAAGTCCTTTTAAAATTTATAAATATAAAAAAGAAAGAGGGCCGACACATTGATTCTTTCTTTTTTTTTTGCAATTTTTTTGAACCGTATGCATTAAAAGGTGCATGTACGGTTCCTAAGGGATAAAATTTTGTCCTAATCAACCGACTTCATCGAGAAAGATTACTTTTTTTAGGCCAAGAAGTTGATAGTGAGATCTCGAACCAACTTATTGGGCTCATGGTCTATCTCAGTATAGAGGATGAGACCAGGGATCTTTATTTATTTATAAACTCGCCCGGTGGATGGGTAATACCCGGAGTAGCAATTTATGATACTATGCAATTTGTGCCACCAGATGTACATACAATATGCATGGGATTAGCCGCTTCAATGGGATCTTTCATTCTGGTCGGAGGAGAAATTACCAAACGTCTAGCATTCCCTCACGCTTGGCGCCAATGAGTTTTTATTTGAGAGAAAAAAGAAGACTATGCCTTCGCCATATGGAATATGAATAAGAATATTGAGTAATAATAGCATGGCACTTCGAGTTCGGTATGAGCAAACCTTTATTGTTTTTCATAACATGAGATTCTGTATCGGGAGAGTAGTATGAGACAAAAGATATTTCCGATTTATCTTATCTATCGGGAGTTCGTTTCAGCGTCACAATTTTTTTTTTTTTTTTCGCACCAGAATTCTTTTTCCAATATTCCAATAGTTTTATTATCAAATCAATATTTCTATTATCAAATATTATCAAAGCATACTAAACTGAAAAAAAAAAAACAAGAGAATTTTTTCCTTCTTTGATCGAATCAAAAAGAAACTTTGGGATTGCTGAATCACAGACGAGAGAAATTCTAAATGAAATAAATATAGAAAGCAACGGAACCCTCATAGTATTTTTAACTCTACCGAAAGGAAGGGTGGTAAATGGATCATTTAATGATCTGGATCTGATAGATCCTAGTTATTTTTTTTTTCGCGATGGAAGGGAAAAGTAAATTCCATTGTGGAGCCGTATGCAATGCACAAAAAATGCCTGTACGGTTGTTCAATTATATCAATTATATATTAATATTATATATATTATATATAAATATAATATAATTTCTATTTTTCTTCTTCTTGTTATTATTTATCTCTTTCCTTCGCCCGATCGTACAAGATAGAGGATAGAGGAACCTTTCATTATATTATGTTATATCATCAGGGTAATGATCCACCAACCTGCTAGCTCTTTTTATGAGGCCCAAACAGGAGAATTTGTCCTAGAAGCGGAAGAACTGCTGAAACTCCGCGAAACCCTCACAAGAGTTTATGTACAAAGAACGGGCAACCCCTTATGGGTTGTATCCGAAGACATGGAAAGGGATGTTTTTATGTCAGCAACAGAAGCCCAAGCTCATGGAATTGTTGATCTTGTAGCAGTCGAAAATACCGGGGATCTTGTATAAATCTTTTATTCCATTTCATTTCAAATCATAATTCGAACGAACTGAACTGCGATTTTAGATTTGATTTTATTACCGGGTGAAAATGAAATTAAATAGAATAGAAGAAATTCACAATCAGCTGGTTAGGATCGATCTAAACCAGCCCTTTTTGTATACGAATCAGCATGCCAACTATTAAACAACTTATTAGAAACACAAGACAGCCAATCAAAAAAGTCACAAAATCACCCGCTCTTCGGGGATGTCCTCAGCGTCGAGGAACATGTACTAGGGTGTATGTGCGACTCGTTTAGAGCATGAGCTGGACCAAAAGAGGGGAAACTTTGATTCCAGTATCAATGACCGTTACCGATGATGAATAGGATGGAATTTTCACTATCTAACTCAAAAAATACCTCCATTGTGTATGAAATTTATGGTTTCCATTGGTGCAAATCCAATCACCTTAATTGTAGATGATAAGCAATTCCCCATTGGTAGCAAATGGTTATCCATTAAGCGGGGAATTCGTATTTAAGAAGCAGAAAGATTATGCTCTCGCTCTTGCAAGAACGGACTCACAGGGTCAGCTACCTAGCCAACTTTCATAATTAAATGCCGTTACTGTATGGGTAGATCTCGTTGTGAAAAGATCTCTTATTGGATAATTTATGGGTAGAGTCAAAGAATGTGAACTGTACAAGTTACTAATAACATTGATTAATGGGGGCTCCGGTGTATAGAGAGGACCTCACCGTTTACGAAGTAACCATAGAAACGAAGGAACCCGCTATTTTTTATCCATTTACCGTTACTATTTATTTATTTATCCTTTTACTTTCTTTTATACAATATACAATACTAAATTTTAAATTGACTCTTTTTTTTTGATACCTAGTATCGATACAATTTCTTATTTCGAGGTGAAATGCCTGTAAAAAAATCGTGGTTGGGAAGGTCATAGTAGCAAAAGCCATTGGAATTTTTATTTTATACATCGGAAGAATCCGTTTTGTTATTAATAAACCAGGAAGGGGGAAAAGAATGACTAAAATAAATCAATTAGTTATTCATCGAAGTTTCATTTGATTCAATGACCAGAATTAGACGAGGTTATATAGCTCGGAGACGTCGAACAAAAATTCGTTTATTTGCATCAACCTTTCGAGGGACTCATTCAAGACTTACTCGAACTACTATTCAACAAAAAATGAGAGCTTTGGTTTCTTCTCATCGGGATAGGGGCCGACAAAAGAGAAATTTTCGTCGTTTATGGATCACTCGGATAAATGCAGCAATTCGTGAGATTGGAGTATCCTATAGTTATAGTAGATCAATAAATGATCTGTACAAGAGGCAGTTGCTTCTTAATCGTAAAATACTTGCACAAATAGCCATATCAAATACAAATTGTCTTTACATGATTTCCAATGAGATCAGTAAATAGGGAGGTTGGAAGGAATCCGCCGGAATAATTTAAACGGAGGTCCCCGGAGAATGAACTCCGGGAAGGTAGAGTCAAAATTAATATGATTGTGATCAAGTAGTAAAAATAAATGAACACGTTTCAATAAAAAAAAATTTCTTCTTCATTTTTGGATTATTTATTTTTTTATTTTCTTACGATTTTTTTACGACGTGTCAATCCAATCTAAATTCTCGAATTTTTCGAACAAAACATCAACCTGGGTGGGGATTCGGATTGGAATTTTGATTCAATCAATTGCGAAATAGGCCTATTTCTTTCTGGTTCGAGGACCTGTAGTTCTAGGAGTAGACTCAGCTCTCTCAAATTGTTTCTCATTATTAAGAAAAGGTAACAAAGATAAAATACGAGCTTGTTTTATGGCAATAGTAATTAATCGTTGTTGTTTCAAAGTCAATCTATTCATTCGTCTAGATAATATTTTTCCTTGCTCACTAATAAATCGACTAATTAAACTCATGTTTCTATAATCAATTCGATCCCCCGATCCAATTGGGGGCAAACGCCTACGAAAAGATCGCTTGGATTTAAGAAAAAGCTTGGATTTATCCATGGTTTATTCCTTATCTCTAAAATCCTATTTCTTAAATCTAATTTATGATTTGACGGAAATAGGAGTTGATTGGTTTATAGTTTATTTTATATAGATTTTTTCTTTTTATATGTATTATATATATTAAATATATTAATAAATATATTAATTATATTATATATTATTATTTATTTTATTTCATTTATTATATGTGTTTATTTATTATATGTGAATATAGTAATTTCTTATATGTAAATATATTCTATGTAAATGTAATTTTTGTGAATTTGTTCCTGTTTTTTGAAGGGAAGGTACACACGCGTTCTCTTTGATCTATTTCTTTATCTCCCCATGAATCGTATGTTTGTAACAATAGGGACAGAATTTTCTCAATTCCAATCGATTAGGCGTATTGTGTCGATTCTTTTGGGTAATATATCTGGAAATGCCTGGCGATTCCTTATTAATATCATTTCGGACACAACTGTTACATTCCAAAATAACTCTTATTCTGACATCTTTACCCTTGGCCATGAACCTCCTTTGAATTTTGGATTCACTCAATTCTTTCATTTTCGACCCGAAACAAAAAAAAAAGAAGTTGCTGACCTGAAATCCAATTATGAAAGATTTCGTTGCAATCAAAACTCAATAGAGAAAAAATAAGAATAAGTAATACAATGATTTCTACCTATCAATTATATTATTTATAATCTATAATCTTAATTTAATATAGTATATAGTATTTCATTGAAAAATTTGATTTTGTATAATTTTGTTGCCCTCGACCTCATTTCCGCTACCCCTCTAGTAATTTTAGCCTGAACCCAAGTTTCGATGCGGTTGACTCCACTTTGAAATTTTTTTTCTCTTTCTTTGAATTTTATCCTAAAAAACTGACAAAAGAACAAAACAAAGAAAGAGAAAGGGAGCGGGATTAGTCACAGACTATTTCTTGTATCTCTCTAATCTTCTTAGGCCCTTCCCATGTCAATAACTAGAATGAAAAAAAGGGGAATGTCAACGCATCCGGGAATAAACGATTGATCTCTATCAATAAACCTGCTAAAGACCCGAACCATAGAGTACTTAGCACAGGTGCCACAGAGAGATATGTTTTTATATCTCGCATTGAAAATCCTCCTTTTTATTGTAATACATATATGAATGCATATGTAGTAATGCATATGTAGTTAAGAATCGCTTGTATTTGTACACGAAATTCGTAACTAAAATGAATATAT